ATTAAAATTTCATGTACGGATTCTTCAATACCTACTATGGTAGAATATTCGTGTGGTATTTTTTCAGATTTTGCGCGTGTGATACATGTTCCTTCTATTTCTCCAAGCAAAGCCCTTCGCATCGCAATGCCTATTGTATCGGCTTGACCTTTCATAAGCGGAGACAGAATAAAACGTCCATAATAAAGACGCTTACTGTCTGCTCTTGATTCAACGCACTTCCACTGTAGTGTCCGAATAGATACTGCTATTTCTTCTCGAAGCATAGTAATATTATTTGATCAGATCATTGAATCATTTATTTCTCTTGAAATCCATTCAATTATTATTTCTATACACGCCTTTTTTTAGGAGGCCTGCATCCATTATGCGGCATAGGGGTTACGTCTCTGACAAAACTTAATAGTATACCACTTCTACGAATGGCTCGTAATGCTGCATCTCTTCCAAGACCAGGGCCCTTTATCATGACTTCTGCTCGCTGCATCCCCTGATCTACTACTGTACGAATAGCATTTGCGGCTGCAGTTTGGGCAGCAAACGGCGTCCCTCTTCTTGTGCCTCTGAAGCCACAAGTACCGGCCGAGGACCAAGAAACCACCCGACCCCGTATATCTGTGACCGTTACAATGGTATTGTTGAAACTTGCTTGAACATGAATAACCCCTTTTGGTATTCGACGTCCATTCTTACGCGAACTAATGCGCCCATTCCTACGTGAGCCAATTCTTGGTATGTTTTTTGTCATATTTTATCATCTCATAAATATGAGTCAGAGATATACGGATATATCCATTTCATGTCAAAACAGATCCTTTATTTGTGTATTGGGTCCACTGGAAAGTCCCTTTATAAGAAAGATTAACCCTGTCTCTGTTTATGCCTCGGGTTGGAACAAATTACTATAATTCGTCCCCGTCTACGTATCAGCCGACATTTTTCACAAATTTTGCGAACAGAGGCTCTTATTTTCATATTTGTCATTCCTTACCTTAATTAAAAATCTACTCCTTGGAAGAAAATAAGTCTCTTGAAATTTGTAACCTCCGGTTGTATCCGCACGAGAGGAATGTTGAAAAAGCTGCTTCATTTAATCGTTCGAATCTTTGTTGCAGAGTTTATAAATGAAATTATGCGCCCCCTGGTTAAATCATAACCAATTACTTCCATTTTTATTCTATCGCTCGCATGGATTAGGTAATTAAACCCTCATGAATCCATTTTTTCTTTTATTCCAGGCAACCCTCTTGAATTGAATTATCAACCAATGGAGTAGGGGTGACATTAGACAACCCCCCCCCTTTTTTTTTTCATAAAACAAATAGGAAGTTATGGATACAATTCGGATATCAGAAAGATCACCATATATAACACAAAATTTCCCCCCCGATTCCTTCTAGTCGAGCCTCTCGGTCTGTCATTATACCTCGAGAAGTCGAAAGAATTACAATACCCATCCCTCCCAAAATCCTAGGAATTCGTTGATGGTTGGAATAGATTCGTAGGCCGGGTCGGCTGATACGTTTTAAAACCGTTCTATATGGTCCTTTTCTATTCCTTCTATGTCGCAGAGTTGAAACCAAGAAATATTTCTTACTTACTCGATGTTTTCTCACATTTTCGAGAAATCCTTCGCGTAGAAGTATTTTAACAATGTTTTCGGTGATATTTGTAGATGCTATTCGAACCGTCCCTTTTTTATCCATGTCAGCATTTCGTATAGAAGTTATTATTTCGGCAATAGTGTCCCTACCCATGATGAACTCTAATTATTCGTGCCTCCGAGTTTTTATATAATCAACATGCTCTGCTTTTTATTCGTTTTTTTTTTTTTGAAAAAAAAAAAGGGGGGGGGTTCTTTTTATGAATTTTAATTAAAAAGGTATATGCGTGAAAAACAATCTACTAATGAATTCATTCTACTAATTAATTGAATCGAATTCAGATACTCTGCTATTTCAGATACCTACTATATTTAATTGAATTTATATTAATTTCATAATTAATATAAATTCAGTTTTCATCTATATAATATTTATAATACTTCCGGGGCTAATGAGACTATTTTAGTAAAATTCAACTGTCTCAACTCTCGAGCGATCGCACCAAAAACTCGAGTTCCTTTTGGATTTCCTTCTTGATCAATGACAACTGCTGCATTGTCATCATATTGGATTATCATACCGTTGTCACGTTTGAGTTCTTTACACGTACGTACAATTACAGCTCTGATCACTTCGGATCTTTGTAGAGGCATATTTGGAACTGCTTCTTTGATTACAGCAACAATAACGTCACCAATATGAGCATAACGTCGATTACTAGCTCCTATGATTCGAATACACATTAATTCTCTAGCCCCGCTGTTGTCCGCTACATTTAAATAGGTCTGAGGTTGAATCATATCATTTGATTTTTCTTTTTTTTTCAATGCAAAGAGCGACGAAAAAATAAGAAATATGGTTTGTCCAGAAAGAAAAAAACTGTGGTTTTTCAGGGATCTCGTACCTATTCTATGATTTATCCCGCAATAACTAATTGCGTTCTTATAGGCATTTTGGACGCAGCTATAGAAATAGCTTCCCTGGCTACAATTTCCGATACTCCACCCATTTCATAAAGTATTCGACCTGGTTTAACGACAGATACCCAATATTCGGGAGATCCTTTCCCTGAACCCATACGTGTTTCGGCAGGCCTTACTGTAACGGGTTTGTCTGGAAATATACGTACCCATATTTTTCCACCGCGGCGCGCATATCGTGTCATGGCCCGCCGTCCCGCTTCTATTTGTCTAGATGTGATCCAAGCGGGTTCAAGTGCTTGAAGGGCGTATCCACCGAAACAAATTCGATTGCCTCGATAAGATATTCCCTTCATTCTTCCTCTATGTTGTTTACGAAATCTGGTTCTTTTGGGGTTATAGTTGATGGTTGTTTAGTAATGCCATCTCTACTACAGAACCGGACATGAGAGTTTCTTCTCATCCAGCTCCTCGCGAATGAAATTATTAAATAATAAGATATATGTATTTAATGAATAAATGAATAATAGATTGAATCGTGGCATTTTTTGAGATATAATCGGTCACGTGGGAATTTTGATATCTTGCTCATTTTATATCTTGCTCATCATAGTATATAAAATTAGAAATTTCTACTATAATTATATTATTTATATTCTACTAGAACTTATAGATTCTTCATTTTGACCTTTATTGAATCGCCCAAAATTTGGCAATCCAATAAGGCTTTCGCGGGCGAATATTTGCTCTTTCAACATTTTCTCCATTCGTGGGGGTATTCTATGACCTATCAGAATAAATAGATTGGTTCTTGGCTCGTTCCGCCATCCTACCCAATGAATCATTAGGATTCGTTTTCAAGGGAATCCTTCTCAGTCACAGGTTCCGTCGTTCCCACCGCTTCTCGATTAATGGCTAGGCCCGAACTTTGCAATGGAGCTCCTAATAAAACAGAATCAATGCGCTCAGTCTTTATTGACTCGATGCTCTTTAGGATTTTTTTCTTATGAATTAGATTCCTATTCATCTATTTAATTATTCATTATGGACGAATACTAATGCTTTATTACATTGCCTTTTTTATGAGATAGTTCATAGACCATACATATTGTAATCATATATCATTGCTAGTCTTTTTCTTTCTTTCTCTCACCCCTCTACTTATCCATATCCCTTTGTTTTTTCTTCACAACCTTAGAATATCACTTTTTCTGTAATGTAATAAAGTACTTCAGTTGCTACAACAATATGATTGCTCCATCATACAGTGACTGGTCCCGTGGATCTAGATAATATGAAGCAATGGGCTGGTTATTAGTTATATAGTTATTAGTTCATAGTTTTTCATTCTAACCCTAAATAAAAAACCAACGAGTCACACACTAAGCATAGCAATTATATGGAGTCAATCGAATTGTTTTGTTATTCAACCCTGTAGAATTAGGAGAATTCGGAAATGGAATTATTATAAAATTGATCAATATTGAGCGGAAAAAAAGAAACGAGTTTGCTATTTTTTATTCAATTGCTAGGCCCGGTGGATGAAACGGAAAGGCAACGGAAGGAAGGGCCATTATTCCTCGCCTGCAAATATCCAGATTTTAATTCCTAATGCCCCGTAGATAGTGCGAACTGTATAGGAACAATAATCAATTTTGGCTCGAATGGTTTGGAGGGGAACCCTACCTTCTCGGATCCATTCGACACGTGCTATTTCTTTTCCGTCAATACGCCCTGCAATTTGTATTTGAATTCCTTTTGTATCCGCTTGTTCAGTTAATTCAATAGCTTTTTTCATTGCCTTTCGAAATGAAACTCTATTTTTTAATTGTCCAGCTATAAATTCTGCAAGAATATTAGGTTGTCCATAAGGTTTTGCAACTCTTGTGATAGCAATGTTAAGTTTTCGGTTCACAGAATTAAATTCTTTTTGTACATTGCTCTGTAATTCTTCGATTCCTCGTGGGCTGCCCTCTATTAACAATTTAGGGAATCCCATATATATTATGACCTGGATCAGATCGATTCTTTTTTGAATCTTTATCCGTGCAATTCCCTCGACACCTGAGGATATTTTCATATTTTTTTGTACATAATTCTTGATACAATCCTGTATTTTTTGATCTTCCTGGAGATCCTCGGAATAACTTTTTGGTTGTGCAAACCAAACAGAATGGTGGCTTTGAGTTGTACCAAGTCGGAACCCAAGTGGATTTATTTTTTGTCCCATAATCCCTCGCTGTCTCTATAAGGCCATATCATTTCTCTATTAAGCCACGTCATTCTGTTTCGATATAGCATATGATCCATCATATATAGATACCTCTCTCTGACATCTGTATACTTATCTTTATATACCCATCCATATTTTCTTAACCATATGAAATAGTTTTTATCTTTCGATATATCTTGCAATACAATAGTTATATGACAGGTAGGTCTTTTTATCGCAAAACTACGCCCCCGAGCTCGGGGT